AGATAAAATGGCTGATTAAAAGTTGTAAATTGTAAATTTATATATAGATTTAATAAATCTTTTTATCAAAATTTTGAAATTTAATCTTATATTCAAAATATGATATTAAATTGCAAATTTAAAGTTATTAATTTATATAAAAATTTAATTAAGATTTATTAAAAATATTTTTAATTTTGAAAATTAATAGTTTAATAAAATTTTAACTTAAAATCTTTAGTATAAAAAAAAATAATTTATAAATAATCTAAAAAAATTAATTATTATTAATAAGTTAAAATTGAAAAAATTCTTATTTTGTAAAAATCATTTATTAAAAATATTAAAGTTAAATAATAGAAAATATATAATTTTAATATATATTAATAAATTAATAATAGTTGAAATAATTAATATTAAAATAGTTAAATATATTTTATTAAATAAAAGATTTTTAATTAATATTCATTTTATTAAAAATCCTATTATTGGAGGTAAGCCTAAGTTTGATAAGATTAATATTAGTAAATTTAATTTAAATAATAAATTAATATTAAAAAATTTTAATTGATTAATATAATTAATTTTATATTTTGAAAAAATATTAATTATAAAGAAATTTAAAGTAGAATAAATTAAAAAATAATTTAATCAAAGTATTTCATTTATTAAAATTGCAAATAATATTCATGTTGAATTATTAATTGATGAAATAGCTAAAATTTTTCGGATTGAATTTTGATTGATTCCGAAAATAGAATTAATAAAAATTAAAATAATTAAAAAAATTAAATTTTTATTTTCATTTAAATAAGAAATTATAATTATGGGTCTAATTTTTTGTCAAGTTAATATAATAAAACAAGAAAATCAATTTAATCCTTCAATTATTGAAGGTAATCATAAATGAAATGGTATTAATCTTAATTTTATTAATAAAGGCATAATTAATAAAAAATTATTATTATTAATTAAAAAAAATATTGATTTATTAATTAAAAATATTAATAATAAAATTGAAGCAAAAGTTTGAATTAAAAAATATTTTATAGAAGATTCAATAGAATAAATTGATATTTTTAAATTAAGGATTGGAATAAATGAAAATAAATTTAATTCTAATCCTATTCATATTGATAATCAATTAGAAGATGAAATTGTAATAATAGAGCTAAATATTAATGTAATTATAAAAGTAATTTTTGTTAAATTTAAATTTATTAGAAAAAAGAATTTTATTCTATTTTTGAAGTATGAATCCAAAAGCTTTTTTAGCTTATTTTTCTTATTAAATATTTTTTTTATATTTTAGTGTTTATTGCATTTAAATTTTTGAAATTTAAGGTTTAGTTTAATTCTAAAAATATAATAAAAGTATTTTAATACATAATTTACTCTATCAAAGTAATCCTTTTTCAGGCATTTTATTTTTTAAATTTATATAATAAAGATTAATTTTATGGTTTTAAAAATTAATAAATTTATAAGCCGTAATTTTTTATTTAATGTAAAAAAGAGAGCTTATTGCTCTCTAAAAAAAAAAGAAAAATAATTATATTAAATAAATATAAAATATTAATATAGTATAATATTATATATATATATTTATTTATTAATAATATTATATTAATTAATAATATTTCCTAATAAATTATAATATATTTATATATTTATTTATTAATTAATAATATTTCCTAATAAATTATATTATATATTATAAATTTATTAAGTTATTTATATATATTAGAATTATAATTAAAATATAATATTTATTAATAATTATATAATAAATAAAATATTTATATATTTATAATTCTTATTAGGAAATATTTAATAAATAAATTAAATATTAAAATTTATTTATTTGATTAATTTATACATTTAGAATCTTTATTAAATATTATAATATAAATTTACTTAATTTTTATTAAATATGAATCATTAAATTAAAATAATTTAAATAAATAAAATAATAAAATTTATAATTTAGTAATTAAATATAGAAAATATAAAATTTCTTGATAATAATATTAATATATAATAATAATAATTAAATTTATTAAACCATAATATTTTTATTTTTGATATAATAATTTATTTTATTATTAAATTTTATTAAATTAAAAAAATATATGAAATTTAAAAATTGATTCTAAATTCTTAAAGAAAATTAATTAATTCTCAGTATTAAATATTAAAAATTAAAGAAATTTAGATTTAATTATTAATTTTAGTATAAACTAATTATGTGCCAGCAGTTGCGGTTAAACATAATATACAAATAAAATTATTTAGTTATTAGTAAAAAGTTTAAATTATATAATAATTTTTATTTTAAGGTAAAATTTAATTTAAAATTAAAAATATAATTATTTTATTCTATTAAATTTTATTTAAAACTAGGATTAGATACCCTATTATAAAAATATAAAATAATTACTAAAAAATTAATAGTTATGTTCTTTAAATTTAAAAAATTTGGCGGTATTTTATTCTTATTAGAGGAACCTGTTTTTTAATTGATAATCCACGATTAATTTTACTTATTTTTAAAATTCATATATCGCTGTCAATAAATATATTAATAAATTTATTTTTTATAATTAATTTTATAATTTATGTTAAGTCAAGATATGGTTAATAGATAAGAAAATAATGGGTTACATTAAATTTTATTTTTGGATAAAAAATGAAAAATTTATTGAAATTGGATTTAAAAGTAATTTAAATTATTTAATTTATTTGAATATAGATCTAAAATATGTACATATTGCCCGTCATTCTTATTAAAAATAAGACAAGTCGTAACAAAGTAAGTGTACTGGAAAGTGTATTTAGAAAGATTAATAAATTAAATTTAATTAAAAATAAATATCTAAATTTTAAGTATATCATTTACAATGATAAGATGTTTTTAACTTTATTTAAATTTAATTTATTAATAAAGGATAGTTTTTTGTAATTAGAATTTTTATAAAAATAATTTAATTTTTTTTGTTTTAGTATTAAGTAAAAATTAATTTTAAGATTTATAGATTATTAGTATTGTGAAAGAAATTTTTTAAATTTATTAAAGATTAAAATTTAGTACCTTTTGTATCAGGGTTAATTAAAATATTTAATTTATATTTAATTTCTCAAAATTTATAGAGTTAATTTTATTATTAATTTATTGTTTTATAAATATTTAAAAAATAATTTTAGTTTAGAAATTTAATTCGTTATAATATATTTAGTTATTTAAGATTTAAATTTAATTTATAATTTTAATAGTTATATTAATTTTTTTTATATTAATATTTTAGATTTAAATTATTTTAGGGATAAGCTTAAAATTTTTATATAATAATTATAGTTTAAATTAAATATTTTATAGAAATAGAAATTTTTATTTAAAGTTTGTAAAAATTTATTATTTATTTTTAATTTTAATTTATTATAATTTATTTATTTTTTATATTAAATTTTATAATTAAATTATTTAATTATAGAAATAATGATTAAATTAGTATAGTTTTATTTTATTAATTATGAATTTGGCAAAAATTATTTTCATCTGTTTAACAAAAACATTGTATTAAGTTTAATTTAATATAGAATCTGCTCAATGAAAATAATTTAAATAGCTGCAGTATTTTGACTGTGCAAAGGTAGCATAGTAATTAGTCTTTTAATTGAAGAATAGAATGAAAGATTTGATGAAAAATAAACTTTATTATTAATATAATTAAAATTTTATTTTTAAGTAAAAAAGCTTAAATATTTTAAAGGGACGATAAGACCCTATAAAACTTTATAATTATTAAGATTTATTTATTAAGTTAATAATGATTTAAATTTAAATAATTATTTTATTGGGGTGATAAAAAAATTTTTTTAACTTTTTTTAAAAATTAACATTAATTATTGATTATTTGAATTAAAAATTTTATTTAAAAGAAAAAGTTACTTTAGGGATAACAGCGTAATTAATTTTTTAAGTTCAAATTTTAAAATTAGTTTGCGACCTCGATGTTGAATTAAGATTATTATTAGGTGCAAAATTTTAATTAATAGGTCTGTTCGACCTTTAAATTCTTACATGATTTGAGTTCAAACCGGTGTAAGCCAGGTTGGTTTCTATCTTTTAAAATTTAATCTATTTTAGTACGAAAGGATTTTATAGTTAAATTAAATTTTTAAAAATTTGAATTAAATTAAATAGCTATTTTGGCAGATAATTGTATTAAATTTAGAATTTAAATATGTAATTTTTATTATAGATAGTAATTTTAATATTAATTAGTTTTATTAATTTTTTAATTTTATTTTTAATAGTTTTTTTAAGAGTTGCTTTTTTTACTTTATTAGAACGTAAAATTTTAGGTTATATTCAATTACGTAAAGGTCCTAATAAATTTTTTATTAAAGGAATTTTTCAACCTATAGGGGATGGTTTAAAATTATTTTTTAAGGAACTAAATTATCCTGTTTATTTAAATTTTTTTTTTTTTTTAATATCTCCTTTATTAGGATTAATAATTTCAATTTTTTTTTGATTAATTTATCCATTTTTAGGTTTTAATTATATTATAATATTAGGTTTAATTTTTATATTTTGTTGTTCAAGATTAATAGTTTATATTTTTATAATAATTAGATGATCTTCAAATTCAAATTATTCTGTTTTAGGTATAGTACGGTTTATTTCTCAAATAATTTCTTATGAAGTAAGAATAATAATTATTATTATAAATTTAATATTTATAATTAATAGTTTTAATTTAAGTGATTTTTATATGTATCAATTAAATATTAGTTTTTTTTTTTTTCTTTTTTTTATTTTAATTTTATTATTAATTAGATTTTTAGCAGAAATAAATCGTTCTCCATTTGATTTTTCTGAAGGAGAATCTGAATTAGTATCTGGTTTTAATATTGAATTTAGAAGTTTAATATTTATTTTTATTTTTATATCAGAATATATAAGAATTATATTTATAGGTTTATTATTTTGTGAGATATTTTTTGGATTAATAATAAGAAAGTTTTATTTAAATTTTTTTATTTTATTATTTATATTTTTAGTTATTTGATTACGTGGATTTTTACCTCGATTTCGATATGATAAATTAATGTATTTAATTTGAAAATTGATTTTACCTCTTTCTTTATTTTTATTTATATTTAATTTTTCTTTAAAATTATTAAATTTATATCATTAATTTTAGTAAAGTTAATAGAATTTTCTAATTTTTATTTTCAAAATAAATATTTTAATTTAAATTAATTAACTAAAAAATATAAAATTATTTTAAATTAATTTATCTCATTTTTTATTAATTAATGGATTTAAAATAAAAAATAAAAAATAATTAAATGTAAAGATTTGATTAATTATAATATAAGGAGTTTCTACTGGTTGTATTCCAATTCAAGTAAGAATAAAAAATGTTTTAATAAAAATTCAAAATAATAATTTATTTATTGGATAAAATTTGTTTCTTAAGAATTTTTTTTTATTTAATAATGGTATAATTATTAAAATTAAAATTGATATTATTAAAGCCATTACTCCTCCTAATTTATTAGGAATTGCTCGTAAAATTGAATATGAAAATAAAAAATATCATTCTGGTTGAATATGATTTGGGGTTATTATTGGATTTGCTGAAATAAAGTTATTATGATCATTTAATAGGTAAGGAAAAATTAAAGTTAAAATTAAAAATATTCATAGAAATATAATTAATCCAATTAAATCTTTAATAATAAAGTAAGGTGAAAAATAAATTTTATCAAAATTTCTATTAATACCTAAAGGATTATTAGATCCAGTTAAATGTAAATAATATAAATGGATTAAGGTTAAAAAGATAATAATAAAAGGAAGAATAAAATGAATAGAAAAGAATCGTGTTAATGTAGCATTATTAATTGAAAATCCTCCTCAAATTCAAATAACAATAGAATTTCCTAAATAAGGAATAGCTGATAATAAATTAGTAATTACTGTTGCTCCTCAAAAAGATATTTGACCTCATGGTAAAACATAGCCGACAAATGCAGTTATTATTGTGATTAATAGTAGAATTACTCCAATTAATCATGTAATTTTAAAGTTAAATGAATTTATATAAATTCCTCGACTAATATGAATATATATAGAAATAAAAAATATTGATGCTCCGTTAGCATGAAGAAGGTGAATTAATCATCCAAAATTAATATTACGATTTATATTAATAATACTTTGAAATGCTAAATTAATATCTGTTTTATAGTGAAAGGCTAAAAATAGTCCTGTTAAGATTTGATTTATTAAACAAATTAATAGTAAAGATCCAAAATTTCATATAAATCTAATTCTTGAAGGAGTAGGAATATTAATTATTGGAGATAATAAATTAATTATAATTTTTTTCATTATTTTTTTTGTCGAATTGGTCCTTTATTATTTTTTAATAATCAAATAATTAAAATTAATATAAAAAATAAAATTAGTAAAATAAAGTAGATAATTAAATTATTTGGTATTATAAATATATTTGTTAAATAATAATTATCTTCAAATAAATATATATTTTCAAAATTTATATTATCTAGAATTAAGTTAGAGTTTAAATGATTTAATGTAATTAAGGTTAAAATTAATTTAATAATTAAATTTTTATAATTAATTTTATTAATTTTGATATTATTAAAAGCAATACTTGAAATATAAAGAAAAATAATTATTAATCCTCTAATATATAAGATAAAAATTATATAAGAAATTCATGAAGTTTTATTTGTTATATTTACTAATAAAGTTAATATAATTAATTGTAATAAGATTATTAAATTAGATTTTAAAGGAGATTTAGTTTTTAAAAGAATTAATGAAATTAATAAATTAAATATTATTAATCATTTTATTATAATGTCAGTATATATTTTAACTTAAAATTTTAATTTTGGAGATTAATGATAATATATATTTATATTTATACTGATAATTATTTTAAATATATTTATATATAATTTTGATTTACAATATCAATGTTTTTTTAAACTATTAAAATTTAATGTTAAGTTTATTTTTAGTATTTATATGATTAATATTTTTTCTTGGAATTTTATTTTATTTAATTAATTTTAATCATTTATTAATAATATTATTAGGTTTAGAATATTTATTATTAATTTTATCATTGTTATTTATATTTAATTTAATAATATTTATTAAACAATATTTTTTATTAATAATTTTTTTTATTTTTTGTATTAGAGAAAGAGTTTTAGGTTTAAGAATTTTAATTTTAATAGTACGAATATATGGAAATGATTATTTAAAATCGTTAATAATTTTACAATGTTAATAATTTTTATATTTATTTTTTTTGGTTTAATTTCTCTAAGTTTTAATAAAAATTGATGATTACTACAGAATTTTTTTTTTTTTTTTTTTTTTTTTATATATTTTAAAATTCCTCTAATAAATTATTTTTTAAATATTAGTTATATATTTGGTATGGATATATTTTCTTATTTAATATTTATATTAGGAATTTGAATTATTAGTTTAGTTTATATTCCAAGAATTAATTTAAAAATTTTTTATTGTCATTATTTTAATATTTTAATATTTATTTTTTTAATTATTTTTTTTTTTTGTTTTTTTAGTGATAATTATATTTTATTTTATATTTTTTATGAAATTAATTTAATTCCTATTTTGATTTTAATTTATGGTTGAGGGTATCAATTTGAACGTTTTAAGGCTGGATTTTATTTAATTTTATATATAATTTTTTTTTCTTTACCTTTTTTTTTATGTTTATTAAATTTAAATAATTTACATATAATATTTATATATTATTTTAGTTTTGTTAATAATTTAAATTTATTTTATTATTTTTTTTTATTAATAATTTTTTTAGTAAAAATACCTTTGTTTATATTTCATATTTGATTACCAAAAGCTCATGTTGAGGCACCTATTTCTGGTTCTATAATTTTAGCTGGAATTATATTAAAATTAGGAGGATTTGGAATATTTAAGATTTTAATATTAATTTTTAATTTAAATATAAAATTTAATTTTTATTTGATTTCTTTATGTTTATTGGGTATATTAGTTTTAAGTTTAATTTGTTTTTTACAAAGAGATTTAAAAATTTTAATTGCTTATTCATCTGTTGTACATATAAGATTAGTTATTATGGGATTATTAATTTTTAATAATTGAGGTTATTGTGGTTCTTTAATTTTAATGGTTGGTCATGGTTTATGTTCTTCAGGATTATTTTGTTTAAGAAATATTTGTTATTTACGATTTAAGAGTCGTAGAATATTTTTAAATAAAGGTTTAATTAATATATTTTCTTTTTTATCATTTTGATGATTTTTACTTTGTTCATCTAATATATCTTTTCCTTTTTCTTTAAATTTATTTGGTGAAATTTTTTTATTGATAAGATTAATAATTTGGTTAGATTATTTATATATAATTTATTTTTTAATTATAATTATTATATTTCTTTATAGTTTATATTTATATTTATATACTCAATATGGTATATTATTTTTTAATATGAATTATTTATTTTATATTAATTTAAGAGAGTATTTTTTATTATTTTTACATTGATTTCCTTTAAATATTTTTTTTTTATTTTTAGAAATTTATATTTATTTAAATAGTTTATTATAAAATATTAATTTGTGGAATTAAAGATTATGTTATATTTAAATAATTAAGTTTAAGTTTAATTTTTTTTTTTTTTTTTTTTTTTTATTATTATTATTGTTTTTTATTTTTTTTTTTTTTAGTTTAATTTTTATTTATTTTAATATAATCTATTTTATTGAATATTTATTTTTTTTTATTAATTCTTGTTTATTTATTTATGTAATTTTAATTGATTGAATATCTTTAATATTTCTTTCATTTGTTTTTTTAATTTCGGCTGTAATTTTGTTATATAGAATAGAATATATAAATTATGATTTGAATAAGTTTCGGTTTTTATTATTAATGAATTTATTTATTATGTTTATAGTATTTTTAATTATTAGTCCTAATTTATTTAGAATTTTATTAGGTTGAGATGGATTGGGGATAGTTTCTTTTTGTTTAGTAGTTTTTTATCAAAATAAAAAATCTTATAGATCTGGTTTAATTACTGTGGTTTTAAATCGATTAGGTGATTTATTTATTATTATTTCTTTAATTTGAATAGTTAATTTTGGTTCTTGAAATTTTTTATTTATTAATTATTATTTAAATTTAAATTATTTATTTTATTTAATTATAATAATTATATTTTCTAGATTAACTAAAAGAGCTCAATTTCCTTTTTCTTCTTGATTACCATTAGCTATGGCTGCCCCTACTCCTGTTTCTTCATTAGTTCATTCTTCTACTTTAGTAACTGCAGGAATTTATTTAATAATTCGTTTTAATGAAATTTTTTTAATTTTTAATTTTTTTAATTATTTATTATTAATTTCTTGTTTAACTATATTTATATCGGGTTTAAATGCTTTATTTGAATTTGATTTAAAAAAAATTATTGCTTTTTCAACATTAAGTCAGGTTAGATTTATATTTATAATTTTATGTTTAGGAAAATTAGAGATATGTTTTTTTTATTTATTAATACATGCTTTATTTAAATCTATAATATTTTTAAGAGCGGGAATTTTAATTTTTAATATAAACAATAATCAAGATATTCGTAAAATAGGTGGATTAGTTGGGGTTTTACCTTTTAGTAGTTTAATTTTTATATTAACATTAATATCATTATGTGGTTTTCCTTTTTTTTGTAGTTTTTATTCTAAAGATTTAATTTTTGATTATTTTTTAATATTTAATATTAATTTTATTTTTTTTTTTTTTTTTTTTTTTTCTTTTTTTTTTACTTTTTTTTATTCTATTCGTATTATTTATTATATATTAATAATAAATTTTTTTATAAATAATTTTTTAATAATAATTAAATTTGAAAGTAATATTTTAATTTTAAGAATATTATTAATTATTATTTTTATATTATTTTTTGGTTCTTTTTTTATATGATTAATATTTTATAAATTTGAATTAATTATTTTGGAATTTAAGATTAAAATTTTTAGAATAATTATTTTATTATTTAGACTATGATTTTTTTTTGAATTAAATAATTTTTTATTTACAATAAATTATTTTTTTTCTATTTTTTTTATTTTTTTTTTTAGATCTTTATGAAATTTATTATTTTTTAAGATTAATTTTTTTTTAAATAATTTTATTTTTTTAAGATTTAAATTTTTAAAGGTTTTTGAAGTTGGGTGATTAGAGTTTAATTTTAATATAGGAATATTGTTTTTTTTTAAAAGTTTAATAATTTTTACTCAAAAATTTTTTTTAAATAGATATAAAATTTATTTTTCATTATTTTTTTTGTGATTTTTAATTATTTATTTATATTTTTAATTTTTATTAATTAATTTGATTTAAATAGCTTAAGTTTAAAGAGTATTATATTGAAGATATAAAGGTAGTATTTTTATTTTTAAATATTAATAAATTTTTCATTTAATTTTAAATTTATTGTACNNAAAATAATTTTTTTTGTAAAAAATTGTGTCTAAAATTGATAAATGCGATGAATGTCCAATAAAGGTGAATTTTATGTTTAAAATTTTTGTGGATAATTTTAGTTAAAATGAAAAAAAAAAATGTTAGAAGGTAGTTACCTTCTCAAAAAAAAAAATAATATTTTTAATGGGTTAATTACGTAAAATATAAAATATTTTTTTAAAAATAATTTTTTATTTTTTTATTTTAATTTTTAAAAAAAAAATAATTTTTTTTGTAAAAAATTGTGTCTAAAATTGATAAATGCGATGAATGTCCAATAAAGGTGAATTTTATGTTTAAAATTTTTGTGGATAATTTTAGTTAAAATGAAAAAAAAAAATGTTAGAAGGTAGTTACCTTCTCAAAAAAAAAAATAATATTTTTAATGGGTTAATTACGTAAAATATAAAATATTTTTTTAAAAATAATTTTTTATTTTTTTATTTTAATTTTTAAAAAAAAAATAATTTTTTTTGTAAAAAATTGTGTCTAAAATTGATAAATGCGATGAATGTCCAATAAAGGTGAATTTTATGTTTAAAATTTTTGTGGATAATTTTAGTTAAAATGAAAAAAAAAAATGTTAGAAGGTAGTTACCTTCTCAAAAAAAAAAATAATATTTTTAATGGGTTAATTACGTAAAATATAAAATATTTTTTTAAAAATAATTTTTTATTTTTTTATTTTAATTTAATAATTATTTATTTAAGTATATAAAATTATTTATAATTAATAAATTTTTAAATTATTTATAAATTTTATTTAATTTTATATTGAAAATATAATGTTTTTTTTAAACTAATAAATAATTAAATTTTTCAATTTAATGATCCAAATTTTCATTCATAAAAAACTGAAAAAATTATAAATAAAAAAAATATTAAAAATATTAAATTAAAATAAATTATATTAGAGATTTTAAAATTTATAATTATTGGTAAAATAATTGTAATTTCAATATCAAAAATTAAAAAAATAATAGCGATTAGATAAAAATTTAATGAAAATGGAATACGTGATTTATTAAATGGATCAAATCCACATTCAAAAGGTGAAGATTTATTTTTATTGAATTTTATTTTTATATTAATTAAAATTATAATTGATATTAATATTAATATTAAGATTGAAATTATTATTATTAAAATTAAGATTCTTAGAATTATTTTATTTAAAATTTTAAACTTTTTAATTGGAAATTAATTATACTTAGATTATATTAATAAAATTTTAAATAATATTTATTATTTATTTAATATATTAATAAGGATTTTAAAATCTATTATTAAGTCGAAATTAATATGTAAATATTTACTTCTTATTATTTAGTTTATATTTAAATTAAAAGATTAAACATTATAATATGCTTTAAAAGATAGTTAGCAGCTTCTTTATTTTAAAATCTTTTTAATTGGAATTTTTTTTTCAATATTATTATTAACAGTAATAAACCTCTTTTTGGTTTCAATTAATTAAAATTTTTGATAAGATAAATTTAAAATAATTTTTAATAGCAAATTAAATGTTATGATTTTTAACTATTATCCTATTTATTAATTTTATTAAAAATTAATTATTTCATCAGTAAAATGTTATATATAAAAATAGTCAGATAATATCAACAAAATGTCAATATCAAGATGCTAATTCAAATCTAATATGATGGATAAATGAAATTTGTATATTATGAAATCGAATTAAATTAATTATTAAGAAAATTGTACCAATAATAACATGTAATCCATGAAATCCTGTTGCTATAAAAAATGATGATCCAAAAATTGAATCAGAAAAAGTAAAAGTTGATTCTTTATATTCGATTATTTGGAGAATAATAAAATATATTCTAAGAATAATTGTTGTATAAAGAAATTTAATTGTTTGATTTTTATTATTATTTAATAAATAGAAATGAGTTAAAGTTACTGTAAATCTTGATATTAGAAGAATAATTGTATTTAAAAGGGGAATTAAAGTTGGATTAAAAAAATTAATGTTTTTGGGGGGTCAGTTTAATCCTAATTCAATAGCAGGAGATAGAGAATTATGTAAGAAATTTCAAAAAAATGAGATAAATAGAAATGCTTCTGAAATAATAAATATAATTATACTAAATTTAATTAAATTTATTATGTAAAAATTATGTTTTCCTATAAATGTTCTTTCACGAATAATATCTCGTCATCATAATAAACTAATTATTAAAATTAAGATTATATTAATTATTAAAAATAAATTAATTTTTATATTTAATATTATGATATTTGAAATTATTAAATTAAATATATTAAAAGATATTAAAATTGGTCAAGGTCTTTGATTTAAAATAAAATAAGGTTGATTTATTTTTATCATTTATTCTCTAGAATATAAAGATGAAAGAATAGAAAATACATATCTTTGAATGATTGCTACACATAATTCAAAAATTATTATGAATATTTGAATAATTAAAATTAAAATTATTATTGAATTTCAATTTATTAAAGTTATTAATAAATGTCCTGCAATTAAATTTGCTGTTAATCGAATAGATAGGGATAAAGGGCGAATTAAAATTCTTATTAATTCAATTAGGGCTATTAATGGTGCTAGAAAAATGGGAGTATTTAGAGGAATTAAATGGATTAAAAATTTTTTAAAATTTTTATAAATAGATATTATAATAAAGAATAATCAAAATGGAAGAGCTAAACTTAAAGAAAAAGCTATATGGCTAGATGATGAGAAAATATAAGGAAATAATCTTATAAAATTATTTAGTAAAATATAAATGAATAAATTAATGAATATAAATGATGGGGATTTAAAATTAGATTTAAATAATATTAATATTTCTTTATTTAGTAAATTGTTAATATTATTAAAAATTCATATAATTCGATTAGGGATAATTCAAATAAAATTTGGTATTATAATTAAAATAATTATTGATCTGATTCAATTAATTTGTATATTAAATATTGAAGTAGATGGATCAAAAATATTAAATAAATTTATTATAATTTTTTTTTTTATAAATTAAGATTTTAGTTTTTATTTTTTTTTTAAAATTAAAGTAGAGTAAATTGGATAATAGAAATATTGTTATTGAGAATATAAAAAATAAAATTATTCAGTTAATTGGAGCTATTTGGGGGATTAAGAAATATTAATTAAAATTAATAATTATAATTTGACAATTTATTGTTATTTTTTAACTAATTTCTTTTCATTAGAAGTAATTGCTATATTACTATAAATTGATTTAAGAGATCATTACTTGGCATTTCAGTCATCTAATGAGTTAATTTAAAAATTTTTTAATCAATAAATGAATTTATTTATATTAATTGATTCTATTTGAATTGGTATAAATCTATGGTTAATTCCACAAATTTCAGAACATTGGCCAAAAAATATCCCAGGACGATTAGCTATAATATTAGATTGATTTATTCGTCCTGGAATTGCATCAATTTTAATTCCTAATGTTGGAATTGTTCATGAATGGATAACATCTTCTGATGTAATTAAAAGTCGGATATTTATTTTGAATGGAATAATTATTTTATTATCTACTTCGATTAATCGGAAGTTTTCATTTTTGTTATTGTTGATTATATAAGATTCAAATTCAATATTAGGAAAGTCTGAATATTCATAAGATCAAAATCATTGATGTCCAATAATTTTAATTGTTATATTAGGAGATTTAATTTCATCTATTAGATACAATAAATGAAGAGAGGGTATAGCAATAAAAATTAAAATTAAGGGAGGAGTAGTAGTTCAAATAAATTCAATTAATTGATTTTCTAAAATTTTAATATTAATAAAGTTATTTATAATAATAAATATAATTATATAAGAAATTATAAATATAATTATAAAAATAATAAAAATTGTATGATCATGAAAAAAAATTAATTGTTCTATTAAAGGTGAATTTCTATTTTGAAAATTTATTTTTATTCAAGTTATGATTTCTAAAAAAAGATTATTCTTTATGAATGAATTTTAAGTTCAATGCATTAAATTCTGCCATATTAGAATTAATCATTAGTAATTAATGGTAATTCAGAATATGAATGTTCAATGGGTGGTATATTATGAATTCATTCAATAGAATTATTTAAGTTTAATTTAAAAATTAATATTTTTTTTAAAAAAAATCTGTTTCAAATTGAGTAAATTAATAAAATAATTCTGAATGTAGAAATTATTGATCCAATAGAAGAAATTATATTTCACATTAAAAAATTATTAGGATAATCTGTGTAACGTCGAGGTATTCTGTTTAATCCTAAAAAATGTTGAGGAAAAAAGGTTAAATTTACTCCAATGAATATAATAAAAAATTGAATTTTTAAAATAAAATTATTTATTGAAAATCCTGTTAATAAAGGGAATCAATGAATAAATCTTGCAATGATAGCAAATACAATTCCTATTGATAAGACATAATGAAAATGAGCTACTACATAGTAGGTATCATGAAGAATTAAATCGATAGATGAATTTGCTAAAATTACTCCAGTTAATCCTCCAATAGTAAATAAGAAAATAAATCCTAATGATCAAATTGAAGAGGGGGATAAATTGATTTTTGATCCATAAATAGTTGCTAATCAACTGAAAATTTTAATTCCTGTAGGAATTGCAATAATTATTGTTGCTGATGTAAAATATGCTCGTGTATCTACATCTATTCCAATTGTAAATATATGATGTGCTCATACAATGAATCCTAATAATCCAATTGTTATTATTGCATAAATTATTCTAATATTTCCAAAAGTTTCATTTTTAAATCTTTCTTGACTAATAATATGAGAAATTAATCCAAATCCAGGTAAAATTAAAATATATACTTCTGGATGACCAAAAAATCAAAATAGATGTTGGTATAAAATAGGATCTCCTCCTCCGGAAGGATCAAAAAATGACGTATTTAAATTTCGATCAGTTAATAATATTGTAATAGCTCCAGCTAAAATAGGTAAAGATAATATTAATAGAATTGCTGTAATTAAGATTGATCATGGAAATAATGAGATTTGATTAAATTTTATATTATTAGGTATTATATTTAAAATTGTGCAAATAAAATTAATAGCTCCTAAAATTGATGAAATTCCAGCTAAATGAAGGGAAAAAATAGTTAAGTCTACAGAAATATTATTATGAGCGATATTATTAGATAAAGGTGGATAAATTGTTCATCCTGTTCCTGTTCCATTATTGATAATAAATCTTAAAATTATTATTATTAATGAAGGTGGTAAAAGTCAAAATCTAATATTATTTAATCGTGGAAATGATATGTCTGGACATCCTATTATTAAAGGAATTAATCAATTTCCGAAACCTCCAATAACAATTGGTATAGTTATAAAAAAAATTATAATAAAAGCATGAATTGTAACAATTACATTATATAATTGATTGTTATTAATAATTGAATTAATTTGACTTAATTCTAAACGAATTAAAATTCTTAATGAAGAACCAATTATTCCTGATCAGATTCCAAAAATAAAGTAAAGAGTTCCAATGTCTTTATGATTAGTTGAAAAAATTCATTTTAT